CGATTCTTAGAAAATATATTATATTACCCTCATTGATAATAGCTAAAAATATCGCACGTATCTTATTATTTCAAACTCCTGAGTGGTCCGAGGATTTTAAAGATTGGAAACGAGAAAGGCATATTAGATGTACTTATATTGGTATTCCAATATCCGAAAATGAATTTCCACCAGAATGGTTAAAAGAGGGTATTCAGATAAAGATTCTATATCCTTTTTGCCTACAACCTTGGCAAAATGCCGTGAAAAAAAAGAAAAAACATGATTTTTGTTTTTTAACTCCCTCTGGAACACCAATTGACCAGCTTTTTGTTGGTATTCCTCGAGAAGAACCTTCTTTTTTTAAACCTATATTTAAAGAACTCAAAAAAAGAATTAAAAAATTGAAAATTAAGTGTTTTAGAGCTTTAACCGTTTTAAAAGAAGAAAAATTCTTTCGAAAAGTCTCAAAAGAAACAAAAAAATGGATCATCAAAAGCATTCTATTTCTCCAAGGAAAAAAACTAAAAGGAAACAAAAAAGAACTCTTTCCTTCTTTTGGAGAAATCGATGAAGAAATAGATGGATTGGGTGAAACTAAAAAAGATTCGCCAATCGGTGAAACTAAAAAAGATGCAATAATCATTAATCAGATGATTCACGAATCTTCCATGCGAAGTCGATCTATAAAAGAGTGGACAAATTTTTTACTGACAGAAAAAAAAATGAAAGATCTGACTGAGAGAACAAACACAATCCAAAATCAACTAGAAAAGATTATAAAAATAAAAGATACTGAAAACGGATTTCTAAATCAAGAAATAAATAGTAGTTCTACGAAAAAAAGTTATCATGATAAAATATTACAAGCATCAAAAAGAATTTGGCATATAGTAAAAAGAAGAATTACGCGATTAATCCGTAAATTCGATTTTTTTATACAATTTTGGATTGAAAGACTATACATAGATTTTTTTTTACGTATCATTAATATTACAAGAACCAATGCACAACTTGTTCTCGAATCAATAAAAAAAAAAATTATTGATAAATCCATTTTCAATAATGAAAGAAATCAGGAAAGAAATAAAAAAGCAAATAAAAATGGACTTCATTTTATTTCAAGTATAAAAAAAAACTCATTTTTAAATAGTCGAATTCGAAATAAGAAATCCAAAACTTTTTTTGACTTATCCTCCTTCTCACAAGCATATGTTTTTTACAAATTATCACAAACCCAAGGTATTAACTTGTATAAATTCAAGCCTATCCTTCAATATGAAGGAGCATCTATTTTTCTTAAAAATGAAATAAAGAATTTTTTTGATTTTGGAGAACAAGGAATATTTCATTACGGATTAAAACATAAAAATGTTTTCCATTCTGGAATGAATGAATGGAAAAACTGGTTAAAGACTCATTATCAATACGATTTATCTCATATTAGATGGCTTAAATTAGTGCCGGAAAAATGGCGAAATAGCGTCAATCAGCACCGTATGGCTCAAAATAAAGATTTAAAGAAAGAGAGTTCATATGAAAAAGAAAAAATAATTCATTACATAAAAGAAAATGATTTTGACGCAGACTCATTAATGAATCAAAAATATAAAAAATCTAATTTTCAAAAACCTTATCGATATAATTTTTTCTCGTATAAATCTATTAATAAGGAGGATAACGAATATAAAAAGGACTCATATATTTATGGGTCACCATTACAAGTAAATAATAGCGAAGAGATTTTTTATAATTCCAACACGGATAAAGGGAAATTTTTTGATATGCTGGGAGGTATCCCTATCCACAATTTTCTATTCCCTAATTATCTAGGGGAAAATGATATTATCGATAGGGAGGATTTTTCTATCCGAAAATCTAGAAGATCTTGCGATTGGTTTAATATTTGGCTTAAAAACAAGGACGATATTGAGTCCTGGGTTTCTACCAAGACTAAGAAAAATATTCTGCCTGAGATTAATAATCTAAATGAGGTTAATAATTATCAAAATTATTCTAAAATAAATAGGAGAAGACTCTTTTATTTCCCAATTTATCAAAATAAAGACCCGAATAAAAAAATGAGAAAAGCCCTTCTTTTTGATTGGATGGGAATGAATGAAGAAATACTAAGTCGTCCTATAAGAAATCTCGGAGTTTGGTTCTGCCCAAATTTTGGGCACCTTTATGATGTATATAAGCAAAACCCGTGGATTATACCAAAAAAATCCCTTCTTTCAAATGTTATTGAAAACGAAAACGTTAGTAGAAAAAAAAATAATAAAAAAGGGGACACATCGAACCCAACAAAAATACTTTTTTTCAATAAAAAAAATTTCGATTCTGAAAGGGAGATCCGATATTTTGACAGAGAGAAAGAGAAGGGAATTTTTGACCCTCAAAAAAGAGACTTTCAAAAACAAATATACTTTAAAGATTTCATAAAAGATCGTCTTTTGCGTTATTACTTTGGTTGGTATGATGATTTTGCGGACGAAAAAGTAAACACTAGTATCTATGAAAATTGTTTCCTGCTTAAAGTGAAAAGTCAAGGCTATCAAGTATCAGAAGCAGCTATCCTCTCCATACTAAGGGGGGAAACATGTCTGGATTGTTTGTTCGATCGTAACGAGGCGAAATTAAATGCTTCTAAATTAATGAGAAGGGGATTTTTTCTTCTCGAACCAGTTCGTCTGTCTGTAAACAATGATGGACGTTTGATTCTATATCAAACCATAAGTATTTCGTTGGTTCATAAGAATAAACAAAAAATCAATCAAATATACCACGAAGAAGGCTCTGTTACTAAGAAGAATTTTGATGAATTAATTGCAAGACAGAAAAAAATGGCTGAAAATAGAGACAAAAATCATTATGATTTGTTTGTTCCTGAAACTATTTTATCCCCCAAAGGTCGTAGAGAATTGCGAATTCTAATTTGTTTCAATTCAAGGGGTAGAAATAGTATGGATAGAAATCCAGTATTTTTCAATGATGTAAAAAACTGTGGTCAAGTTTTGAATAAGAGTAACCGTCTTGCTAGCGATAAAAAAAAACTAAAAAAACTCAAGTTCTTTCTTTGGCCCAATTATCGATTAGAGGATTTAGCTTGTATGAATCGCTATTGGTTTAATACTAATGATGGTAGTCGTTTCAGTATGTTACGAATACATATGTACCCGCGATTCAAAATTCGTTAATAGTATTCCATATATTTATTATATCGGGAATATGCAAACAAATAGGTGGACCAAAAAATTTTCTTGCATTCTATTTTGATACATGATATTAATTTACTGACAGACATATAAATTCGATCTATAAATAAATCAACAGACTTTTCTTATTGTTTTTATTTAACTCTAAAACTTTCTCTTTTGCAAAAATAGACCATTTCTTTGTAGCCCGGTATGAATCAAATAGAAAAACAAATTGATTCATTTTTTTATTAATTTTTTTTGATAAATTGAAGAGGTTCATAACGAACTTAAGGTCTTTGTATATATCAAAATACCTCTTATTATTATTACTGATTAACAAAATTCACATAAAAAGGGGGGTGGAGAGGGGGAAGAAGATTTTGTTTTATGAAAAAAAATTCCTTCATTTCAGTTATTTTTCAAGAGAAAAACGAAGAAAACAGGGGGTCCGTTGAATTTCAAATAGTCAATTTCACCAATAAGATAAGAAGACTTACTTCGCATTTGGAATTGCACAAAAAAGACTATTTATCTCAGAGAGGTCTACGAAAAATGTTGGGAAAACGTCAACGGTTGCTGTCTTATTTATCAAAGAAAAGCGAAGTGCGTTATAAAAAATTAATTAGTGAGTTGGATATTCGGGAGTCAAAAAATCGTTAATGAATTTGAAATTTTTGAATTAGTTGATTTTTTAGATCTTGAATTTTGATGAACTTCTTTTCGTTTTCAGCAATTCATGTACAAATGAATCGAGGAAAAACCTATGAATATACCGGTTACAGAAAAGAACCTTATGATAGTCAATATGGGACCTCACCACCCATCAATGCACGGTGTTCTTCGTCTTATCATTACTCTAGATGGTGAAGATGTTGTTGACTGCGAACCAATATTAGGTTATTTACACAGAGGAATGGAAAAAATTGCAGAAAACCGAACAATTATACAATATCTGCCTTATGTAACACGTTGGGATTACTTAGCTACTATGTTCACGGAGGCAATAACCGTAAATGGACCAGAACAGTTGGGAAATATTCAAGTACCTAAAAGAGCCAGCTATATCAGAGTGATTATGTTGGAGTTGAGTCGTATCGCTTCTCATCTGTTATGGCTTGGACCTTTTATGGCGGATATTGGCGCGCAGACTCCCTTTTTCTATATTTTCCGAGAAAGGGAGTTAATCTATGATCTATTTGAAGCTGCCACCGGTATGAGAATGATGCATAATTTTTTTCGTATCGGAGGAGTCGCGGCGGATCTACCTTATGGATGGATAGATAAATGCTTGGATTTTTGTGATTATTTTTTAACAGGGGTTGGTGAATATCAAAAACTTATTACGCGAAATCCTATTTTTTTAGAACGAGTTGAGGGAATAGGCATTATTGGTGGAGAAGAAGCAATAAATTGGGGTTTATCTGGACCAATGCTACGAGCATCCGGTATACAATGGGATCTTCGGAAAGTTGATCGTTATGAGTGTTATGACGAATTTGATTGGGAAATCCAGTGGCAAAAAGAAGGAGATTCTTTAGCTCGTTATTTAGTCCGAATCAGTGAAATGACAGAATCCATAAGAATAATTCAACAGGCTCTGGAAGGAATTCCGGGGGGTCCTTACGAGAATTTAGAAATCCGATGTTTTGATAGAGAAAGGGCTGCAAAATGGAATGATTTTGAATATCGATTCATTAGTAAAAAACCGTCTCCTACATTTGAATTGCCGAAACAAGAACTTTATGTGAGAGTTGAAGCTCCAAAGGGAGAATTGGGAATTTTTCTGATAGGGGATCAAAGCGGTTTTCCTTGGAGATGGAAAATTCGCCCGCCGGGTTTTATCAATTTGCAAATTCTTCCTCAGTTAGTTAAAAAAATGAAATTGGCTGATATTATGACGATACTAGGTAGCATAGATATTATTATGGGAGAAGTTGATCGTTGAAATGATAATGTATACAACGGACGTACAAGATATCAATTCTTTTTCAAAATTTGGATCTTTAAAAGAGGTCTACGAGATCATATGGATATTTGTCCCTATTTTGACTCTTGTATTGGGAATCACAATAGGTGTACTCGTAATTGTATGGTTAGAACGAGAAATATCTGCAGGAATACAACAACGTACTGGTCCTGAATACGCCGGACCTTTGGGAATTCTTCAAGCTCTAGCGGATGGGACAAAACTGCTTTTCAAAGAGAATCTTTTTCCTTCTAGGGGAAATACCCGATTATTTAGTATTGGACCATCTATAGCAGTCATATCTATTTTACTAAGTTTTTCAGTAATTCCTTTTAGCTATCACCTTGTTTTAGCCGATCTCAATATTGGTATTTTTTTATGGATTGCCATTTCAAGTATTGCTCCTATTGGACTTCTTATGTCAGGATATGGATCAAATAACAAATATTCTTTTTTAGGTGGTTTGCGAGCTGCTGCGCAATCGATTAGTTATGAAATACCATTAACTCTATGCGTTTTATCAATATCTCTACGTGTGATTCGTTAAAATCGAAATTTTTATTTTCCCTATTTCTTTCGTTCTAAAAAAGAAGTTGAATGAAGAGAATAGATATCCTCTTTTTTTATTATGGGTTGATAAATTAAATTAGATAGTTATATATGAGTGAAAGAAAACAGCTTCTAAATTCGCAGTAAAAAAAAAGTTGAATCTCATTTCCTATGTACAAGAAATAAGTGGAAATAAACATAAGCGAAAGAAATCCTTTACCCCAAGACTGGTTGATTAGTCAACCTAGCTTGAAGCGGGTTAAAAAAAAACCGTATGGAATTTTTACTATCGTTTGTAGGGATTACTATATTCATATTGCCAAACGGAAGATTGAACAAAAAAGCGTGGATGGTTAGGAACACCAAAATACACAAAGGATTAGTAATGGAGATTATGTAAATTCTCTAAAAGGATAGTTCTGCAGAACATAAAAGGAATACTCACCGGGGCTTTAAATTAGTAGAAATGATCAGGCAGTACTCCCCAGATTCCGATCCAGAGTAGGCTCCTATCCACCGATTAAAGCAATGACTATCTAGAACGAAATAATCCTTTCCTTTTTTTAGTTTAAGCCCCCATTTCCTCAGAAAGAAGAATAGGAATGAAAAACAAATAAAAGAAAAACCTTTTCTTTCATATATGTATAGAGAAATAATTCATCTCATGATTCATGAACTAATGAAACGTTTAATTTGTTTTTTCGTAATCGAAAACGTGAAATATTGATTGAGTTTTCTACAAGGAGTATTTTATTGAAGAATTAAGTTATTACTCAACAAAGAAAAATTGAAAAAAGGGGCGAGATGAATTCAGAAGCACTTTTTTTTATATTTATTTAATTTCTTAATTTTCTTATAGTATAGCGGACGGAATTCCATTGGTATAATTTTTGACCTTCCGACCCATTTTGACTCTATCTAGTCTACACGAATACCAAGACAAATAATGCGGATCCGGTCATTAGATTTATTTGTGACCCGCGAGAAGCCGTATGAGGTGAAAATCTCATGTACGGTTTTGGAATAGCGATGGGAACTGTGATGTTATTATCGACTATGATTATCGAATAGTTTAAGTACAGTTGATATAGTTGAGGCGCAGTCAAAATATGGGTTTTGGGGTTGGAATTTGTGGCGTCAACCCATAGGGTTTATAGTTTTTCTAATTTCTTCCCTAGCGGAATGTGAGAGATTACCTTTTGATTTACCAGAAGCAGAAGAAGAATTAGTAGCAGGTTATCAAACCGAATATTCGGGTATCAAATTTGGTTTATTTTACGTTGCTTCCTATCTAAATCTATTACTTTCTTCGTTATTTGTAACAGTTCTTTACTTGGGCGGTTGGAACATTTCCATTCCGTACATTGAGCTAAATAAAGTCGATGGGATCTTTAGAACGACAATAGGTCTCTTTATTACATTAGCAAAAACTTTTTTGTTCTTGTTTATTCCTATCGCAACAAGATGGACTTTCCCTCGGTTAAGAATGGACCAACTACTAAATCTTGGATGGAAATTTCTTTTACCTATTTCTCTCGGTAATTTATTATTAACAACTTCTTTCCAACTTCTTTCACTGTAAAGAAAAAAAGAATACGATGTTCATAACTTGGTTCAAACAAGCGAAAGAAACAAAGATAAAATTATTCATAAAAATTTACGATATGTTCCCTATGGTAACTGGGTTCATGAATTATGGTCACCAAACAGTACGCGCAGCGAGGTACATTGGCCAAGGTTTCATGATTACCTTATCCCATGCAAATCGTTTACCTGTAACTATTCAATATCCTTATGAAAAATTAATCACATCCGAGCGTTTCCGCGGCCGAATCCATTTTGAATTTGATAAATGCATTGCTTGTGAAGTATGTGTTCGTGTATGTCCTATAGATCTGCCTGTTGTTGATTGGAAATTTGAAAGAGATATTCGAAAAAAACGATTGCTTAATTACAGTATTGATTTTGGAATTTGTATATTTTGCGGTAACTGCGTTGAGTATTGTCCAACAAATTGTTTATCAATGACTGAGGAATATGAACTTTCTACTTACGACCGTCACGAATTGAATTATAATCAAATTGCTTTGGGCCGTTTACCAATGTCAGTAATTGACGATTATACAATCCGAACAGTTTTGAATTCGCCTCAAAGCAAAACTAGGTAAATAGGCTTCCGATTCTATTTCTAGTAAAGTAAAGCCAAGAGAAATTTCCAATTCTTAAGGGTTTAAATTAAAAGAACGAAGTCTTTCTCTTTGTTTTGTTTGATCAAAAATTCCAATCAAATCAAAGAATAAAAAAAACTGTCCAAAAATTGTACCTACATCAATTTACACCTAATAGATTTGAATTTCATTCAATTCGGAACGGATCATAAATTCAATTAGGCGAACGAGCGGATCATAAAAAAAATTCCTGGTCGAGTCAATAAGGTCATGAAAAGTATTTAAATTTGCTTATCCCATATAATGGATTTGCCTGGACCAATACATGATTTTCTTTTAGTTTTTCTGGGATTGGGTCTTATATTAGGGGGCCTGGGAGTGGTATTACTTACCAACCCAATTTTTTCTGCCTTTTCATTGGGATTGGTTCTTAGCTGTATATCCTTATTCTATATTCTCTCCAATTCTCATTTTGTAGCCGCTGCCCAGTTACTTATTTATGTGGGAGCCATAAATGTTTTAATCCTATTTGCTGTGATGTTTATGAATGGTTCAGAATATTACACCGATTTTAATCTGTGGACCGTTGGGGATGGCGTCACTTCACTGGTTTGTACAAGTATTCTTGTTTCGCTAATTACTACTATTTTAGATACGTCATGGTACGGTATTATTTGGGCTACAAAATCAAACCAAATTATAGAACAAGACTTAATAAGTAATAGTCAACAAATTGGAATTCATTTATCAACAGATTTTTTTCTTCCCTTTGAACTCATTTCAATAATTCTTTTAGTTGCTTTGATAGGCGCAATTGCTGTGGCTCGTCAATAATAAATAGAAATCTGTATAACTAACAGCAGCAAGCACTCAAAATTTTCTGGGTTATCATATTTATTTCCCTTGAATGAATTCTATAGAAATAGAAGAATCAAATTAAAGGCTTTTCATACCTAAAATAGAAATTTTGGAAAATTCCTTTATTTTTGAATTCTTTTATTCGATCTATTTCCAATAGAATATATTCTTTTGTTCCGTCCTTGTTCAATTTCTAGTCAATCGAATCTGTTGAATTATTGTTCATATTGAAATGAATTGAAATTCATAAGGAGTTGGTCAATGATGCTCGAACATGTACTTGTTTTGAGTGCCTATTTATTTTCTATTGGTATTTATGGATTGATTACGAGTCGAAATATGGTTAGGGCCCTTATGTGTCTTGAACTTATACTGAATGCGGTTAATATCAATTTTGTAACCTTTTCTGATTTTTTTGATAATCGCCAATTAAAAGGAGATATTTTTTCAATTTTTGTTATAGCTATTGCAGCCGCTGAAGCTGCTATTGGATTGGCTATTGTTTCGTCAATTTATCGTAATAGAAAATCAACACGTATCAATCAATCCACGTTGTTGAATAAATAGTATTATTAATAAATATTGAAATAATAAAGGAATCTAGATCATATTTGTAAAACCATAAGCAATCAAAGCATCTTAGACCTTTTTTATTAGTTACTCTAGAAGGAAATTGGTTAGAAAATTTCTAAAATTTCTGGTAAATCGTTGATTCATCTAGTGTTTCAATATATGATTCAGTTACAAGTTTACTAGATCGAATTTTTATGACATTCAAAATTGGATAGATCCCCATGTCACATTCAGTAAAAATTTATGATACATGTATAGGGTGTACTCAATGTGTTCGAGCTTGCCCCACCGATGTGTTAGAAATGATCCCTTGGGATGGATGTAAAGCTAAGCAAATTGCTTCTGCTCCAAGAACAGAAGACTGTGTTGGTTGTAAGAGATGTGAATCCGCCTGTCCAACAGATTTCTTGAGCGTTCGAGTTTATTTATGGCATGAAACAACTCGAAGCATGGGTCTAGCTTATTGATACGTTCTCCAAAACCCCAGTTGAATACATTTTGAATACATTTGATTTTTTTTACTGAAAAAACCCGTACTCGAAAAAAAAGCATAAAGATTCTTTTTTCGAGCGCGGGTTTTTCTGGTCCAAGTGTATCTTGTCTTTACCATGAATTATTTTCCTTGGTTAACAATGATTGTTGTTTTACCCATATCAGCGGGTTCCCTCATTTTCTTTCTTCCTCATAGAGGAAATAAGTTAATTCGGTGGTATACTATTTGTATATGCATTTTAGAACTTCTTCTAATGACCTATGTATTTTGTTATCATTTCCAATTGGACGATCCATTAATCCAGCTGGCGGAAGATTATAAATGGATCAATTTTTTTGATTTTTACTGGAGATTGGGAATAGATGGACTTTCCATAGGACCCGTTTTACTGACCGGATTTATTACTACTTTAGCTACTTTAGCAGCTTGGCCAGTTACTCGGGATTCCCGATTATTCCATTTCTTAATGTTAGCAATGTACAGTGGTCAAATAGGATCATTTTCCTCTCGGGATCTTTTACTTTTTTTCATCATGTGGGAGTTAGAATTAATTCCCGTTTATCTCCTTCTATCTATGTGGGGGGGAAAGAAACGCCTGTATTCAGCTACAAAGTTTATTTTGTATACTGCAGGGGGTTCCATTTTTCTATTAATAGGAGTTTTGGGTATTGGGTTCTACGGTTCTAATGAACCAACATTAAACTTTGAAACATTAGTTAATCAATCATATCCTATACCACTGGAAATACTATTCTATATTGGGTTTCTTATTGCTTTTGCTGTCAAATCGCCGATTATACCCTTACATACATGGTTACCAGACACCCACGGGGAGGCACATTACAGTACTTGTATGCTTCTAGCCGGAATCTTATTAAAAATGGGAGCGTATGGATTAGTTCGGATCAATATGGAATTATTACCCCATGCACATTCTCTCTTTTCCCCTTGGTTGCTGATAGTAGGTACAATGCAGATAATTTATGCAGCTTCAACATCTCTTGGGCAACGTAATTTAAAAAAAAGAATAGCCTATTCCTCTGTATCTCATATGGGCTTCATACTTATAGGAATTGGTTCAATAACCGATACGGGACTCAACGGAGCCATTTTACAAATAATATCTCATGGATTTATTGGCGCTGCGCTTTTTTTCTTGGCGGGAACGAGTTATGATAGAATACGGCTTGTTTATCTCGACGAAATGGGCGGAATGGCTATTCCAATTCCAAAAATATTTACGATGTTCAGTATCTTATCGATGGCTTCTCTTGCATTACCTGGCATGAGTGGTTTTGTTGCGGAATTGATAGTCTTTTTTGGAATCATTACCAGCAAAAAATATTTTTTAATGCCAAAAATACTAATTACTTTTGTAATGGCAATTGGAATGATATTAACTCCTATTTATTCATTATCTATGTCACGTCAAATGTTCTATGGATATAAGTTATTTAATGCTCCAAGCTCTTATTTTTTTGATTCTGGACCACGAGAGTTATTTCTTTCGATCTCTATCTTTCTACCCATAATAGGTATTGGTATTTATCCGGATTTCGTTCTCTCACTATCAGGTGAGAGGGTCGAAGCTATTCTATCGAATTTTTTTTATAGGTAGTATTCATTAATAAAATAAAAAAAGCATCCTATTATTCGTAAAAAGGTTCGTTGTACAATTGTGAAAAAAGGAGAAGTCTTTTTTCTTCTATAAAGTAAAATAAAAGTGAATTTTAATCAGACATCTTTGGCCTTTGTGAGAACCTTTTGAATCGCTCTACTATTTGATTCAAAAGGTTCTTGACGGATTATTCTTAGATATACGCTGTGCTTTTTGTTAGTCTTTTTTTATTCAATTAGATGTTAATGTAAATGAACCATAACTATGTAAACCAATTCCTAATAGATTAACCCCAAAGTAACATATCCAAATTATAAGAAAGCCTGTAGAAGCCACAATTGCGGAATTTACACCTTCGAAATTTTTATTTGTTCGAGTATGTAAATAAATTGCGAATATGGTCCAAGTAATAAAAGCCCAAGTTTCCTTTGGGTCCCAACTCCAATATGACCCCCAAGACTCATTAGCCCAGACTGCTCCAGACAGAATCCCTATTGTTAAAAAGATAAATCCAAGCCTAATAATCCAATAACTCCAACGATCCAATTGTTGAGTCAATTGATATCTGTAATAATCGTGAGAAGAAAGAGAATAAGTCTTTAGGAAAACATTGCTACTTTCAGTCATGTATTGAATTTTGTCACAGGAAAAGGATTCATTTAATAAATTTGTTTTTTTACCAAAAATCTTTATGACTTTTCGAAATGTAATGACTAGAAGAGCTACTGATAATAATGATCCACATAAAAGAGCTGCATAGCCTAATACCATCATACTTACGTGCATCATTAACCATCGAGATTGAAGAGCTGGTACTAATGTTGCGGATTGATGCATTTTGGTTAAAAGGCCCGAAGTAGCAAAGCCTTGAGTAAAAATAGCACTTGGCGCGGTTATTGCGCTTAAATCATTTTTATGCTTTTTAAAAGAGGAAGCCATATGAATAACGGAGAAACTCCATGAAAGAAAGATTAATGATTCATATAAATCACTTAATGGGAAATGTCCCGAATAAATCCAACGAGTAATTAATAATCCTGTTATACAGACAAAGGTAGCTATTGTTCCCTTTTCTGATGAATCATATAGTCCTACGACTTCGTTGGCTAATAAGGTTAAAAAATGAATTGTAATTACGACTGAAACGACCGAAAAGGATATATGAGTTAATATATGCTCTAAAGTTGAAAAAATCATAAAAATTTTTGAAAAAAAAAAAAGCGAGAATTTATTGATTCATTATAGGGAATCAAAACAAGGAATTGAATTCATTATAGGGCTTATTCTATCTCTTTTAGAAGATACAGAAGACACAATGCCGCCACTCGGACTCGAACCGAGATGCTCTAGCACTGCTTCCTAAGAGCAGCGTGTCTACCAATTCCACCATGGCGGCTTGTTCGAAATTATAATAACCGAATTTTACTCAATGGTCGAGATTAAAGGGGTCCACTCAATGCAATATTTTTTAGTGAGTATTGAAATTGATGAATAAAACTTCGTTTAAATAATAATAAACATAGAATACAAAAAAGAAGTAATGGATTTGTAATAAAAAAACAGGTTGGTAAAAGACTCCTTATTTTCGTTTGTTTTATTTAATTATTTCGAGTTTCTAAAGCAACAACAGAAAGTTTGTAGTTTAGATTCTCCTAAAACTCGTGTAACTAAATACTTGTGACTTCATTTGATTCATAGAAATGAAAAAAGAGTTCTTTACCTTTTTCATTTCCTTTGTTAATAATTTATCTCAATCTCTGAATTTTTCTAGGTTCATAAAAATCATATAAAAAAATGCTTATCGATTGAATGAAGAAAAAATAGGATTTTTTTTTTACGGATCAAATTTTCAGCACGATATTTAACCAAAAGATTTATGTAATTTGTATAGCTCTGTAGTAATCATTAGTATTTTCTGTTATGAATTTGTGTTTAAGAATGAACTAAGTATTCTTGGACATATTATAGAAAAAAAGGGTTTCTCGTAATTAATTGTACCATACAAAATTTTTTGAATTTAGAATTATTATGCCTTGATTCATCTTTCTATGCAAACATAGAATTCTTTGGATAACAATAACCTAAGTTAAAATTCACAGATTCTTTTCCACTAAATTGAAAAAGTTCTTTTTCTTAATTGGATTGAAAGCAAGAGAAATATATTATAGTAATTGAGAAAAATAATGATTTAGAAAGTTACAAAATTGAAGCTTAATCGATTCGTTTTAGTTGCAATACCCCATTCATTTTGCTTAACTATTTTATAAATATAGAGTGGATCCATATATTCTATACTTATCTATATTATATATATATGTATATATATACTTAATATACTAAATTATTATACTAATTATTACTAATATTTTTTTATACTAATTATTACTAATATTTTTTTGTTCATAATATTTTTTTTTTTTCAATTGAAAATATTAAATAAAATAACTAAAGAATAAATCTATTCAACCTATTTATATATCTTCAGCTATAGTCCCAATTATCTATATTTTGAATTCTAAAATTAGAAAAACAATTCTGTTAACTGTAACAAACAAAAAATGGGGTGATGGGGAAAAAAAGAATCCCCATCCCGGAAATAAAAAAAATCTATATATAAGAAAGGTGAATCCTTCTATCTTGTCTTTATTCTTTATTTAAATGAAAAGAAAAAAAGAGACCTTTTTTTTTTAATTCCATATTCAAATTTCAATTAGGGAATTAAAAAAGCAATTAGCTCTTTTTTCGAGTTAAGAGAATTCAAATTATTGCAACGTTTTGTTTTTTATTTGTTGTACAAAAAAACTTTCGGATTTACCGGTAGAAATAGATTTCGCTAATGACAAAGCTTTCAACGCTGTCCAATATCCCTTCTTCTTCCACACGTTTTTACGAATACGCTTTTTTGATATAGAAGTACGTTTTTTTGGAACTGCCATTCAAAAAAAAGTGAGTGCTAGAGTTGGATGTGAAAGACATCTATTGTTTAAAAAGATCTATTCTTATCTTATATATTTTCTAGATTGTTTATTTAGATTCTATATCTATTTAGGATCATAAAAAAGAAATATAGATGTGAGACTAGCAAAAAACGTTCAAAGGTTAAAGCACTATGATATAATTTTGTTAGTTCTATTGTATAAAATACTATTATATAAAATAATTAGAAAAAAAAGAAGAAAAAAGAAAGTAAAATAAAGTTTTTTGCTTTTATCCCTCTCTTGTATATTGTTGTCGCAGTCCACTTATCTACCGACTTTTTTATACATAACATAAATCAAAAAATAGATCGAAAAGTTGACCAATCTTTTATCTACTTTTTTTTTAATAAGAAAAAAAAGAACAAAACTTGAGTCATTTATTTTCTATTCATCAATGTAGTTAATCTATACATAATTAAAAAAAAGAATAATTCAAAAATTTCAAATTCAAAGATTTTCGAAATTGATTCGTTTAATTTGATTTTATGTAAAGATGTAAAGATAATTTGATGTAAAGTAAAATCTTGAATAGTCTTTCTAAATACTTTTTATTGTAATTAAAGACAATCGATAAGTTCTGCAATGAAAATGAATTAGTTAATAAGTTAAGTTTCTGGATAAATAAGTTCTATTGAGTCAAGTTAGAAGTCATTCTCCGATTCCTATAAAAATGAAAAATGCAAGCACCTTTTTTATTTTTTTCCCGATCTCGGATTTGAATATCTTTGAAGTACTTGAAAAAGATTCAAAATAATTAAGAATAGAAAATTGCATTTGACTTTTTGACTTTGTAATATCTTGATTTTTTATTACTACTTTCATTTCAAAAGAGATAAGAGCCGGTGAATCAGGAACCATTAATAAAAAAAGGTTTTTATGGAGCATACATATCAATATTCATGGATCATACCCTTTATTTCACTTCCGATTCCTATTTTAATAGGAATCGGACTTCTACTTTTTCCGACAGCAACAAAAAATTTTCGTCGTATGTGGGCTTTTCCCAGTATTTTATTGTTAAGTCTAGCTATGATTTTTTCGGCCGATCTTTGTATTCAGCAAATAAATAGAAGTTCCATCTATCAATATGTATGGTCGTGGACCATCAATAATGATTTTTCTTTTGAGTTTGGCTACTTTATTGATTCACTGACTTCTATTATGTCAATATTAATCACTACTGTTGGAATTTTGGTTCTTATTTATAGTGACAATTATATGTCTCATGATCAAGGATATTTGAGATTTTTTGCTTATCTAAGTTTGTTCAATACTTCAATGTTAGGATTAGTTATTAGTTCAAATTTGATACAAATTTATATTTTTTGGGAATTGGTTGGAATCTGTTCTTATCTATTAATAGGTTTTTGGTTCACACGACCCCTTGCAGCAAATGCTTGTCAAAAAGCCTTTGTAACTAATCGTGTAGGCGATTTTGGTTTATTATTAGGAATCCTAGGTCTTTATTGGATCACGGGTAGTTTTGAATTTCAAGATTTGTTCGAAATATTTAATAATTTGATTTATAATAATGAGATTTCTTTTTTGTTTGCTACTTTATGTGCTTTTCTATTATTTGCTGGCGCAATTGCTAAATCCGCACAATTCCCCCTTCATGTCTGGTTACCTGATGCCATGGAGGGGCCTACCCCAATTTCGGCTCTTATACACGCAGCTACTATGGTAGCAGCTGGCATTTTCCTTGTAGCCCGCTTTCTTCCTCTTTTCATAGTCATACCTTACATAATGAATATAATCTCTGTTATAGGTATAATAACAGTACTTTTAGGGGCTACTTTAGCCCTTGCTCAAAAAGATATTAAGAAAGGCTTAGCCTATTCTACAATGTCTCAATTGGGTTATATGATGGTAGCTCTAGGTATGGGGTCCTATCGAGCTGCTTTATTTCATTTAATTACTCATGCTTATTCGAAAGCTTTATTGTTTTTAGGATCTGGATCAATTATTCATTCAATGGAAACTATTGTTGGATATTCTCCAGATAAAAGCCAGAATATGGTTTTTATGGGCGGTTTAAAAAAGCATATCCCAATTACAAAAATTTCTTTTTTAGTGGGTACACTTTCTCTTTGTGGGATTCCCCCGCTTGGCTGTTTTTGGTCCAAAGATGAAATTCTTAATGATAGTTGGTTGTATTCACCGATTTTTGCAATAATAGCTTGGTCCACAGCCGGATTAACGGCGTTTTATATGTTTCGGATCTATTTACTTACTTTTGAAGGACATTTAAACATTCATTTTCAAAATTACAGCGGAAAAAAAAGTTGTTCTTTTTATTCAATCAAGCTATGGGGTAAAGAAGAACAAAAAACGATTAACAGAGATTTTCGGTTAGTATCCTTATTAACACTCACTAATAACTTAAGACTCAATAATAACGAAGGGGATTCCTCATTTTCGACGAAGGCATATCAAATTCATGGTAGTGGAAAAAAAGATGCTCGTATTACTATTACTCATTTTGGGACTACGAACACCCTTTCTTATCCTCATGAATCAGGTAATACTATGTTATTTCCTATGCTTATATTGGTTTTATTTACTTTAGGTGTTGGAGTCATAGGAATTCCTTTGAATCAAGACGAAGATATATTATCCAAATTGTTAACTCCTTCTATAAATCTTTTACATCCAAATTCAAATGATTTTGTGGATTGGTCTGAATTTTTAACAAATGCAACCTTTTCTGTGAGTATAGCCTGCTTTGGAATATGTCTAGCATACTTTTTATATAATCCTTTTTATTCATCTTTACAAAATTTGAACGTTTTTAATTCGTTTGTAAAAAAGGGTCCTCAGAGAATTTTTTGGGACAAAATACAAAATTTTATTTATGATTGGTCATATAATCGCGGTTACATAGATGCTTTTTATTCGATATCTTTAACAGAAGGTATAAGAGGGTTGGCTGAACTAACTCATTTTTTTGATAGGCGAGTAATTGATGGAATTACGAATGGGATCGGTGTTACAAGTTTCTTGGTAGGAGAAGGTATAAGATATGTAGGAGGAAGTCGCATCTCCTCTTATCTATTATTTTATTTATTTTATATGTTAATTTTTTTAGTGATTTTTTATTATTATATGATAATTTTTT